TTCGTATTATGTATGCGCGAAACGCGAAATTAAAGAAAAATAAATAAAATAGGGCTTCGTTGATATTGCCCAATTTGGAATCTATTTATTTCGGATGAGCCGGGCCAATAAAATGAACCAAAAGAGTTCCGAAACATGAACTTTGTACCGCGCACATCGCTTATATGGGCTCTAGAGGGTAGGGGGCGTGAAGAAATATAATATGAAATAAATAAAATAGAAAGAAATGAAAAGGGATTGGGTTACCTTTTGTGTACTGTATCTGAAATGAATCTTATATATTCCCCAGGTTCTACCGCTCTAGACTTTTCAAATTTAAAACCAACTAAAAAAATTTAACTTTTCGGAGATTCATATATTAACATTCTTTTTTAACAAGAGGAGGTACCATATGAACAAACAAAAAAGAAGAGGAACCAGAATCTATTCTTTTCTTTAACTATCTTTAACTATATATATATGCTTATGCTCTTCACTCACCTAAAAAAATATGGGGCATATCTCTAGACACCCAAAAGGATATATTTTTATATATACAAACGATAAGTATGTATCACGATCTAGACTAGTAATGAATATTATATCGATCCATATTGATTAATTCATATCAGTATCCATTATTAACCACATGCCAGGAACCAGATTTGAACTGGTGACACGAGGATTTTCAGTCCTCTGCTCTACCAACTGAGCTATCCCGACTCTTCCCGATGCATCATCCCCATACTATTTAGTTAGAGGGCTTGGGTATATGCCAGTCAATTAAATAGACTCAAAAAAGCATTACAAAGTCTTACCCAGGCCCTGGAATTTATTGGTCTTGGTTGGATCTTCAAAGAAAATACTTTGTAAGTTAAGTTTAACTAAAAATAATTATACGGACTGTGAATGATTCAAATGGGGATTTCTTTCTCATAGATGTTGATTTGCACATATTATTGTATATATCATAAGACTTGTGATAAGAGAGAAACCTTTTTCCCGCGATCCATTTGTGAAAGAGTAGAATGGCTGAGAAACATAACTAATGTTGGAATGGAACCGCTGAAAAAAAAAAGGATAAAAAATAGTTAGATAAATAGTTAGGGAATAAAGCTCATTTTTTATTGGGGATAGAGGGACTTGAACCCTCACGATTTAAAAAGTCGACGGATTTTCCTCTTACTATAAATTTCATTTTTGTCGGTATTGATATTGACATGTATAATGGGACTCTATCTTTATTCTCGTCCAATCCAATTAGTTAGTTCTTTATTAGTTAGTTCTTTAAAAGATCTATCAGACTATGGAGTGACTTATTTGATCAGTGAATATTCGATTCTTACTTAAACTTGGAATCGATTCACAAGACTTCTTCCATTTTGCATATAAAAAAAAAATCAATAAAGATTTGGATCGCAATTAATCTTTGATATTATATTACGTATATGTACGTATATGGGTTCATCCTTTCTGGAGTTTAAATAGAAGGATTCCTCGATCAACCCAGTCAACTCTATTCGTTAGAACAGCTTCCATTGAGTCTCTGCACCTATCCTTTTTGATTCTTGCTTTCTGAACCCTTTTTGTTTTCTGAAAACAGGATTTGGCTCAGGATTGCCCATTTTTAATTCCAGGGTTTCTCTGAATTTGAAAGTTATCACTTAGTATGTTTCCATACCAAGGCTCAATCCAATCAAGTCCGTAGCGTCTACCAATTTCGCCATATCCCCTTATTTTATTTTGTTTTGAGACTAGGATCTCGTTAGGATGCCATCCCTTCTTTTTTTGTTCATTTATTCTGGAGCCGTTTACATGGAATTCTTTAGATATGCATTTCTATGATATGCATTTCCATATAAGAAAAAGTGTTTCTATCTCCTCCTATTTGTTTGAGTTCTTGTCTATTTTCTTTCATATATTGTAGGACCTGTATTTGTATTTAGTCCAATCAAAAATGATTCTATCATTGATGTATCTGCAATTCAATATGGATGGATATATCTCACATATATATGCTTCTCTTACTCTCACTTTTACCTCGATATTTGGAATACTCGAACGGTCGATTCTTTTTTCTCCTTACCTTTCCGAATGAAACCAGAGGAATGTCTCATTTTATTATATATAATCATAATCTGGATTGTCTCCTTATCTTTCTTTAATCGTTATCCTTATCTTTTCCCTAGGGGCCGTCCTTGTGCCCTTGTCTAAGTATAATTAGAATCATGATCGTAGTATATTTTTTAACGTTCCGCTTGTCTTATATCCGAAGTGGGGGAAGTAATGAACTGGATTCATCGAACCAACGATCTCAAGTCCCTCTTTTCCATATCGTTCCCATTGACCGGAACCGGGGTGTGGAAGCTCATTCGCGGGACCGGTGAACCTCGTTCTACATTCGAGTCTTTCGTTCAAAGGCTTCGTTCCTTCCCCTTCGAATCCCATTGTTCAAGGCGCGAAAGGGGGATCCTGGTAAGGATCTGAACCATCGGGAGGAGAACCCACGGATCCAAGCCCTCCTCCGTCTCCCCTTGCTGGATCGAAACGGCCAAGTGGATCTGTGTAGTAAGGAAGGGAACCCGCTCCTGGGTGGGAATCCGGCGTGAAATACCCCGAGCTGTCGTTGATTGGGAGCGGGGTGGGCAACTTCTTCCGGTGCTGGCGCCTGCAGCTGGGCCTGTTGAGCCGCCCCCGGGAAAGCTGCTTGATTAGGAAACTGGGTCGAGTTCGAGTTTGACGAGCTCGGAACCCCCGAATAGGCCATCATCATCTTACCGTATTCGGGCTCGTCGGCAGTAATGCCGTCGGTAAAAACAACAGAAAAATAGAAATGATTTCCGTATTTTATTTTCTTTTTGATGAAAAAAGAAAAGAAAGGGATTAAAAAAAAAGTTTTACATGCATAAACAAAGACAGGTCTAAAGCCATATCTTATCAATTAGCATGGCGGGCTTTTTCCTCCATATTTACTTTTTATATGATATATATCATATAATATTCTATATATTACATAATAGTATATTCATCATTATGAATTATTATATAGGCAATAGCTAAGATTTTAGCAGTTTACTAAAGTCCTATGCACAGCACAATTTTTTCTATGTGAGCCTGCTTAGCTCAGAGGTTAGAGCATCGCATTTGTAATGCGATGGTCATCGGTTCGATTCCGATAGCCGGCTTTTATCTCTTTGTTCTTTTTTTTACATAATACATAATTAATAATGTCTCCTTGAACTAAAGGAATATTTTAAAGACTTCTTCTTCTCCAAGGATCGCTGATCCATTATGGCGTAAAAATTTCCAACTATGAATAAAAAATGGATCGGAGCAATTAGATCTCTACCGAACAAATAAGAAAAAGTATACCTAACTTCCTATATATATACAAAAGAGTCTGGATATTGATACAATTCATCTCATTCTTGTAATACAGTACTTTTTTGGATTTAGCTTCGTTTATCGTTTAGTTCAGTCTTAATTTAGGTTTATTCTGTAAAATAAAATTTCAATAAAATAAGGAGTCTTTATGTCTCGTTACCGAGGGCCTCGTTTCAAAAAAATACGCCGTCTGGGTGTTTTACCGGGACTAACTAGTAAAAGGCCAACACCCGGAAGTGATCTTAGAAACCAATCGCGCTCCGGGAAAAGATCTCAATATCGTATTCGTCTAGAAGAAAAACAAAAATTGCGTTTTCATTATGGTCTGACGGAGAGACAATTACTTAAATACGTTCATATCGCCGGAAAAGCCAAAGGGTCAACAGGTCAGGTTTTACTACAATTACTTGAAATGCGTTTGGATAACATCCTTTTTCGATTAGGTATGGCTTCGACCATTCCTGGAGCCCGACAATTAGTTAACCATAGGCATATTTTGGTTAATGGTCGTATAGTAGATATACCAAGTTATCGATGCAAACCCCGAGATATTATTACTACAAGGGATGAACAAAGATCCAGAGCTCTTATTCAAAATTATCTTGATTCATCCCCCCATGAGGAATTGCCAAAACATTTGACTCTTCACTCATCCCAATATAAAGGATCAGTCAATCAAATAATAGATAGTAAGTGGGTCGGTTTGAAAATAAATGAATTACTAGTCGTAGAATATTATTCCCGTCAGACTTGAACCTAACTAAAATAACAAAAAACAAGGCTTCGGAGAATTTTGACCCCCTTTTTGGCGAAGTAAATCGACCTAAGGTAAAGGAAAGGCGCTTGATCTGGATTTTTCTCCCATTCATTCATGTATCATAAATGGATCGAGGGGATATTTTCATGCCTTGGCTACTCTTTCCAAGATTTTGTGTACCGCAGCAATCACAATTAGGAATATAAAATAGAAAATCGATATAAAAATTAAAGAAAGTTCTAATTGTTTGTTGGAATAATAATGGTATCTATTGTTGTTATTTTATTTGATACATTTCGGTCAGTAATGTTCGTGAATTAGGCGAGGGTACGGAAAGAGAGGGATTCGAACCCTCGGTAAACAAAAGCCTACATAGCAGTTCCAATGCTACGCCTTGAACCACTCGGCCATCTCTCCTACAGAATCTTATGATTATGGTCCAGAAACCGAGTGAATAGCGAGTTATTCATAGTATTGCAGTATTCATATTGTTGCAGTATAGGTATGACCTATCTATTATAAAAATTATAAAAAATTATAAATAGAATAGAAAAAATAGAAAACTTTTCATCAAAGAAAGATCTTCCTTCGGAAAGGATAAAAAAAACTTATTTCTTGTGAAAAGCCATTAAAAACATGATATATCTTTTGTTTGTTTTGAGTCGTCTTTTTCTGATATTTATACCGGATTAAACCAATGAATTGGAACGAATCGTCTGATCTGATGAATTCATATTTTATACTATGATTACAGCTGGACCGTGGTTCTATTTATAGGGTTCCATAGGAATTAAAAAAAAATGCCCCTCTTTCCAGTTTAAGATTTCTCAACAACTCCTTACTTCATGGATCTATTACAAATTCAGGAATCATACCAGGT